ATTTGCAATATTATAATAATATAACACAAATTAACATAAACGGCTAAAATACGAGTAGGCTCTTTCCTGTTTCCGGGGGGTTTGCAGGAGTAACAAAGATGTCTCGAGTATTGGGGGGGTAGGGGGGGTTTAACCCCTAAAAGCCGAGAGGGGGTTCATAGTGATAAGTTAAGGGAAGTTTTCACACCTTATGCTCTTGATATCAGTTATGTATTCTTAAATTAATATCTTTCCAACATTAATACATTTTCCTTGCGCGCAAGGAAATGTTCCACCTTATGATGTCATATCTGTATGCACTGTGAAATGTCAACCGAAAGGAAAAAGAAAAAAGGAACCAGTAGCCCATTAGAGTGAACGCCCGGCTTGGTGGGTAACGAGGAGTATGGATTCCACCATTAACTTATGCAAGCGTCGATGAATGAATGAGGAATAAATAAATGTATGGCCCTGAAATAGGAACCAAATGCCAGGAATAATTCAATAAGTGTGACCCCCACGATTTTTGTCCCTGACCATCAAGAAACGTATTCATTAAGAAATCAACTGATGGTGGTCTCTTACTACATCGGACTTTGCCTTGCAGGTTTGTTGAGTCCTGGTATAACTAGACTGGTGAGAGTTATGATAGAGCAATTCAATATCGTTTAATACTTAATTAAGTTGTGTAAAGAGTAATTTAATGGTTTATGTCTACCTTATTAATATGCTGTTGTATGAATGTATAATAAGTCTATACATGTTCATTATTATACTAATGTAGGGTTACATTACTTTAAATGTTTAATATAGATGAATGGGGATAATACATATATGTATATGTAAACTATATATCTGGCGTGGCGGTGCCCGGCAAAGAATAGTTTAGCGAGAATCCTAGCTTTGGGAGCTAGGGGCGGGGGTTAGACCCCCTCTTCTTTGAGTACTAGAAGGGATTTAAACCCTTGACATCCGGTTTACAAGACCGAAGCTCTAGGCGCTGAGCTACTAGTACATTATCATCCAAGAACTTTATTTTCTAGCCAGGCTGCGGTGGGGGATAGAAATAGGAAGATGGAAAAATACAGGAAGGAGGCGACTTGTCCAATAATCACGAAAGGGTGTTCTACGGGTATGCCGCCAATTCATGTAAGAATTGCGACGTCGGCAACTAATAGTCAAAATAAGAATTGGGTTAAAGGGCGGAAAGTAAGACTTCGTTGCTTAGATGTATGAAGAATGGGGACAACTATAAGGATAAGGATAGATGCTAGTAGGGCTAAGACTCCTCCTAGTTTGTTAGGGATGGAGCGAAGGATGGCATAGGCAAACAGAAAGTATCACTCAGGTTTAATATGGGGAGGGGTGACTAAGGGGTTGGCTGGGGTGAAATTTTCTGGGTCTCCCAAAAGATTAGGGGAGAATAAAGCTAAGGAAATTAGTGTTGCGAGAAGGAGGGCAAATCCTAAAATGTCTTTGTAAGAAAAGTAGGGGTGAAATGAAATTTTGTCGGCGTCGGAGTTTAATCCGGTTGGGTTGTTTGAGCCGGTTTCATGAAGGAAAATTAAGTGCACTATGGTAGCGGCGGCCACTACAAAAGGCAGGAGGAAATGGAAGGCGAAGAATCGGGTTAATGTGGCGTTATCTACTGAGAAGCCACCTCAGATTCATTGTACTAGGGCATCGCCTACATAAGGAACTGCAGAGAGGAGGTTGGTAATAACAGTAGCCCCTCAGAAGGATATTTGACCTCAGGGAAGGACGTACCCGACAAAGGCAGTTATTATGACTAGGAGAAGTAAGATAACCCCCACATTTCATGTTTCTTTATAAAGGTAGGAGCCGTAATACAAGCCTCGCCCAATATGGAGATAGATACAGATAAAAAAGAAGGAGGCGCCATTGGCATGTATATTACGAATTAATCAGCCGTAATTGACATCACGGCAAATATGCGCGACAGATGAGAAGGCTGTAGAAATGTCAGAAGTATAATGTATAGCTAGAAATAATCCAGTTAAAATTTGGGCAATTAAACAAAGTCCTAGTAAAGAGCCAAAATTTCACCAGACGGAAATGTTTACGGGGGCTGGTAGGTCTACTAAGGCGTCGTTTGCGATTTTTAAAAGGGGGTGGGTTTTCCGAAGATTTGCCATGAAGTTCTTGTAGTTGAATACAACGGTGGTTTTTCAATCCATTAGTCCTGGTGAAAGTCCTGGTGAGAATTATGATTTATGTAATATATTTCTTACTGTTTAGTCTTGTGTTAGGTTTGGCGGCAGTTGCATCTAATCCTTCTCCTTACTTTGCAGCATTGGGCTTAGTTGTTGTAGCGGGTGTTGGCTGTGGGGTACTAATTGGGCATGGAGGGGGATTTTTGTCATTAATCCTATTTCTTATTTATTTGGGAGGAATATTAGTTGTGTTTGCGTACTCCGCTGCTTTGGCGGCGGAGCCATATCCGGAGGGGTGAGGGAGTTGACCAGTATTAGGGCTTGTTTTGGGTTACTTGTTAGGAGTGGGAAGCGTTGGTCTTTTGTTAGGGAGTAAGTGATACATAGAGAGTTGAGTAGCGTGTGATGAATTTGGGGAGTTCTATATTGGGCGGGGAGATGTAGGAGGTGTCGGTATCTTATATTCCTCGGGGGGCTTTATATTAACGATAGGGGCGTGGGTTTTACTATTAACTCTGTTTGTTATTCTTGAGTTAACTCGTGGGATAGGTCGGGGGACGCTTCGTGCAGTTTAAGCTAACAAGATAGTCAAGGACAATAGGGTTGTGAAGAAGAAGAGTGAAAGATAGATCTTGACTGAACCTTGTTGGATGTTGCTTACAGACGAGGCTAGGGGGAGATTCAAGGAACAAATGGTCTTAGGTCCGGTTTTTTCTAATCAAATTTGGTCAATTGCCTGGGTGGCAATAGCTTGACCAAAAAGTAAATTAATCTTAGGTAAAAAGCGATGAACAATATGAGGATAAAAGCCTAGTATGTTTGAGAAGTGATGGGGGGTGTGTTGAGGAAAGATCTTGAACTGTTTGGATGTTAAACAAGCGAGTTCTAGTGCTGTTAAGAATCCCAAAATAGTTACAAGCAGAGCGGCTAGTTTAAGTAGGGGGTGTATAGTTATTACGGGGGTGTTGAGTGGGATAAGGTTGGATGTAATGATTAAGCCGGCGATTAAGCTGCCTCAGGCTAATCGTTTAATAGGATTGATGACTGCTGTGTTGTTCTCGTTAATTGGAGAAAAGGCATTAAATCGGGGGTGGTGGATGGATACAAAATAAATTACTCGCAGGCTATAGATAGCAGTGAATGAGGTGGCGAGGAGGGTCAAGATTAGGGCTCAGGCGTTTAGATATGATGAATTCAGTGCTTCAATAATAGCATCTTTAGAAAAGAAGCCTGCTAAAAAAGGTGTTCCAGTCAGAGCGAGGCTCCCGATAATTAAGCAGGAGGATGTGAAAGGTGCTAGATGATGTATACCTCCCATTTTGCGAATGTCTTGTTCATCATTTAAACTATGAATAATAGAGCCAGAGCACAGGAATAATATAGCTTTGAAGAAGGCGTGGGTACAAATATGCAAGAAGGCTAGTTGTGGTTGATTGAGACCAATAGTTACTATTATTAAGCCAAGCTGGCTAGAAGTAGAAAAAGCTACAATTTTCTTAATATCATTTTGGGTGAGAGCACATGTAGCAGTGAAGAGGGTGGTTAGGGCTCCCAGGCAGAGACAAATAGTAAGAGCAGTGGTGTTGTTTTCTATGATAGGGCTGAGGCGGATGAGAAGAAAAATACCGGCAACAACCATGGTGCTTGAGTGCAGTAGGGCAGAGACCGGCGTTGGACCTTCCATGGCGGATGGTAGCCATGGGTGAAGACCAAATTGTGCAGATTTACCAGTAGCGGCGAGGATTAACCCGATGAGTGGTAAGGTTATATCAAAGTCTTTTGCTAAAACGAAGATTTGGTTAATTTCTCAGGAGTGTAAATTAGTAGCTATTCAAGCTATGGTAAGGATTAAGCCAATGTCTCCAACGCGGTTGTATAATACCGCCTGTAGGGCGGCTGTGTTAGCGTCAGCTCGGCCGTATCATCAGCCGATGAGAAGGAATGATATAATGCCTACTCCTTCTCAACCAATAAATAATTGAAAAAGGTTATTTGCGGTTACAAGGATAATTATAGCAATTAAGAAAATAAGGAGGTATTTAAAGAATCGGTTTATGTTAGGATCGGAGTGCATATATCATGATGCGAATTCTAAAATGGATCAGGTGACATAAAGGGCTACGGGGACAAAGACACAAGAGTATAAGTCAAATTTAAAACTGATGATAATGTTAAAGGCTTGCGTGTTTATTCAGTTTCAAGAAGACACCACTGTCTCTGTTCCCTGGTCAAGGAACAGAAATAAGGGCAGGAGGCTGAAGAGAAAGGATAATTTTACAGCGGTTTTAACGTTTTGTAAAGCCCATTGGGGTTTTAAAGGGGTGGGGGAGAGCGTTGATAGTAAAGGTAAGAAGAGAATAGTTAGGACAATAATTAAAGAGGAGGATATGATTAGAGGCGTAAGATGCATAGCTGCTACTTGGAGTTGCACCAAGAGTTTTTGGTTCCTAAGACCAACGGATGAGCTATTATCCTTTAGGAGCGGGGCGAGTGAGCCCTGGGGTTTAACCAGGGTAGCGAAAATTAGCAGTCATCGTTGCTTTCGAGCCTCTCTCGGTGAATAAGAGGGTTTTAACCTCCTTTTTTAGAATCACAATCTAATGTTTTAGTTAAACTATATTTACAGGCTGTTCACCCTCAAATGAGTTCGGGCTTAGCGATTAGTAAGATTAATGGAAGAAGATGCAGGACAAGAAGTAGATGTTCGCGGGTGTGCGTAGGTTGCAGGGAAAGTAGGTGGTGAGGGAGGGGGCCTCGTTGTGTTAAGAGAAATATATAAAGGGAATAACTCGCGGTGATTAGGGTGCCTGCACCGGTTAAAATAAGAGTAAAAAAAGATCAATTAAATAAAGAGGAAATAATTATAATTTCACCCATGAGGTTAGGAAGAGGGGGTAGGGCCAAATTTGCCAGGCTAGCTAGGAACCATCAAGCAGCTATTAGTGGTATAATTATTTGTAAACCTCGGGCAAGAACAATGGTTCGACTATGGGTTCGCTCATAATTAGTATTTGCTAAGCAAAATAAGGCTGAAGAAGTAAGGCCGTGGGCAATCATAAGAATGAGGGCTCCTGTAAAACCTCAGGGTGTCTGAATTAGAATACCAGCTGCAACTAATCCCATATGGCTGACTGAAGAGTAGGCAATAAGTGATTTAAGATCAGTCTGTCGTAAGCAAATAGAGCCGGTTATGATTAGGCCCCAAAGGGCTAGAATAATAAAAGGGTAGCTTAATTCTTCAGTAAGAGGGGTTAAAATAGTTATAACCCGTATTATTCCGTAGCCTCCTAGCTTTAGGAGAACTGCAGCAAGAACTATGGAGCCGGCGATAGGGGCTTCTACATGGGCTTTTGGAAGTCAAAGATGGACTCCGTAAAGGGGTATTTTTACAAGGAAGGCCAGGAGGCAAGCGACTCATCATATTTTATCTGCATAAAGACCAGTACATGTTATAGGTAGGTTGGTGAGAGATAAAAATGAGAGGGAACCCATAGAACTCTGGTAAACTAAAAGTGCTACTAAAAGGGGGAGTGACCCTGCTAGCGTATAAAATAAAAAGTAAGTTCCCGCATTTAGACGTTCTATTTGGTTTCCTCATCGAGTGATGATAATTAAAGTGGGAATTAAAGTGGCTTCAAATATAATGTAAAATATAATTATTTCCGTAGCGCTGAATGCTAAGATTAGGAAGATTTGTAGGGAAATCAAAAGGGAAATATAGGTTCGCTGACGATTTTCGGGCTCGGCTTTAAGGTGATTTTGGCTGGCGATGATTATTAGAGGGAGTAGTCAACAGGTTAATACGAGAAGAGGGGTAGATAAGGGGTCTGAGGCTATGTAGTTATTAATATAGTATCAACCGGTGTCGGTCGGTATAGCAAGTCAAGTAAAGCTTAGTGTTGATACTAAAAGGCTGTAAATTAAAGTTGTGGATCATAGTTGTTTGTAAGGAGAGGTTCATGTCGTTGCAAGCATGAGGACTGATGGAATTAAAATTTTTAGCATTGTAGAAGGTTAAGGCTTTGAAGATTATCTGTCCCGTGTGTTCGTGCTGTTGCTACAAGTAGGGCAAGACCCGCGCCTGCTTCGCAGGCTGAGAATGCAAGTAAGATTATAGGGGATGATGCAAAACTTGTTGAGTTTAATTCAAGTGTCCAGAGGGATAGGGCAATAAATAATGATAGTATTATTCCTTCTAAACATAAGAGGGCGGAGAGAAGGTGTGTTCGGTGAAAAGCAAGACCTGCCAAACCTAACATAAAGGTTGAAGAAAAAGCAAAATGGATAGGGGTCATTAGGTAATTATGGAGTTTAACCAGAATTTTTTGAGCCGAAATCAAATGTTTTTACTTAAACTAAATACCTATTCTGCTCATTCTAGTCCTCCTTGAATTCATTCATAGATGAGCCCAAGAGTTAATAAAATTAAGACTAATGATGCTCAGCTAAAAGTTGTTATTGGAGAGGGAAGTTGGTCGCCTCAGGGGAGGGGTAAAAGAAGTGCAATTTCTAGGTCAAAAAGTAAGAAGAGAATAGCGACCAGGAAAAACCGGAGGGAGAAGGGGAGTCGGGCTGATCCTAGTGGATCAAAACCACATTCGTAAGGTGAGAGTTTTTCATAGTCAGGGTTTATTTGAGGAAGTCAAAAGGCGACCACGGCCAGTACTAGGGAGAGGATTGAAGCAATAAATATCATGATTATGATTAGGTTAATTATCTTTCCTTGGGTTTAAACCAAGACTATGTGATTGGAAGTCACTTGTACTAACGTTAATACTAGAAAGATATGAGCCTCATCAGTAAATTGAAATATATAGGAAAAGTCAAACGACGTCTACGAAATGTCAGTATCAAGCAGCTGCTTCGAAACCAAAATGGTGTTGTGATGTAAAATGGTGCTGGATCTGTCGAAGTAAGCATACGGCTAGGAAAGAGGACCCAATAATTACATGTAGGCCATGGAAGCCGGTTGCGACAAAAAAGGTGGAACCATAGACGCCGTCAGCGATTGTGAATGGAGCTTCATAATATTCTAAGGCTTGGAGGGCAGTGAAATAAAAACCGAGAAGAATGGTGAGAGCAAGTGATTGGATGGCTTGCTTACGATGTCCTTCCATAATGCTGTGGTGTGCTCACGTAACCGTAACCCCGGAGGCTAGAAGGACTGCTGTATTTAAAAGGGGAACTTCAAATGGGTCTAGGGTGGTGATGCCAGTCGGGGGTCAGCACCCTCCTAGTTCGGGAGTTGGGGCTAAACTTGAGTGATAGAAGGCTCAGAAAAAGCCTAGAAAAAAGAAGACTTCTGAGGTAATAAATAAAATTATTCCATATCGCAGCCCCTTTTGGACGGGGGGTGTGTGGTGGCCTTGAAAAGTCCCCTCTCGAATAATATCCCGTCATCATTGGTACATGGTTAGTAAAAGTAAAATTAAACCAAGTGTTATTAGAGTGGTGGAGTGAAAGTGTATTCAGATTGCAAGGCCGGATGTTATCAAAAGGGCGGCGACTGCCCCGGTTAAAGGTCATGGGCTTGGGTCTACTATATGATAGGCATGTGCTTGATGGGCCATTAGACGTTTTCTAATAGGTAAAGGCTTAATAGAAGTACAAATACGTAAGCTTGAATTACGGCAACTGCGATTTCTAGGAGTGTTAGGAGACCAAGGAGTATGAGAGCTAGGACAGCTGTCATAGGCATTATAGAGGTTAATAGGAAGACTCCTGTTGAAATTAGGTGAATAAGAAGGTGGCCTGCGGTTAGATTAGCTATAAGACGAACGGCTAGTGCTAAGGGACGAATTAATACACTAATTGTCTCAATAATAATTAGGATAGGAATGAGCAAGGGGGGCGTTCCTTGTGGTAGCATGTGGGCAAGTGCTCGGGTAGGATCAAGACGGAAGCCAATGAGAACAGTAGCTAGTCATAAGGGTAGGGCAAGTGAGAAAGTTAAAGAGAGCTGTGTGGTAGGGGTAAATGTATATGGTAATAATCCTAAAACATTTAAGGTAATCAAGAATATGAATAACGATACGAATAAAAGAGCTCATTTATGACCTAGTGGCCCAAGTGGTTGAAAGATGTGTTTAGTAAGGGCTGAGACGGAAATTTTTTTGATGCTTAGAAGACGTTCTGAAGAAAATCGTGTTGTGGTTACATGATGTAACAGTCATGGAGTAGTTAGTGCAATGACAATTAAGGGCAGTTTAAATAAGGTCGGGCTAAGGAATTGATCAAATAATGTTACAGTCATTGTCAGTTTCAGGTTTGTGTTGTCAAGGCATTATCGGATTGTAAGGTTGGCTCATAAGGGAAGGTTAAGGCTATGATTTGTATGGGGATTACTGTCAGTAAAACTGATCAAGTTAGGAGGAATGTTATGAATCAAGGTTCGGGCATGAGTTGTGGCATGGTTCGCTAAGGGTGGTTGGGGACCACCAGTCTTTAGCTTAAAAGGCTAACGCTATTCCCTGTTTAGCTTCTTAACGAGGCGTCTTCTAATATTAAGGAGGATCAGTTTTCGAAGTGTTCTAGAGGAACTGCTTCAACTACAATTGGTATAAAGCTATGATTTGCTCCGCAAATTTCTGAGCATTGGCCATAGAAGACTCCGGGGCGGGAGGTAATAAAGGCTGTTTGGTTTAAACGTCCAGGAACTGCGTCTATTTTGATGCCTAGGCTAGGCACAGCCCAGGAGTGTAAGACGTCGTCAGCAGATACAAGTACTCGAACAGGGGAGTCAACCGGAATAACTATTCGATGGTCTGCCTCCAGGAGTCGGAATTGACCAGGGCTTAAGTCTTGAGTAGGCACTATATAGGAATCAAATCCGAGATCTTCGTAGTCTGTGTATTCATAACTTCAATACCATTGATGTCCTATGGCTTTAATAGTTAAATGGGGATCATTAATTTCGTCTATTAAGTAAAGAATTCGTAATGAGGGAAGTGCAATAAGAATAAGAATTATTGCTGGTAACAGGGTTCAAATAATTTCGATTTCTTGTGAATCTAAGATAAACTTATTTGTTAGTTTGGTTGTAACTATAGCTACAATAATATAAAGAACAAGGGTACTAATTAGAAATACAATTATGAGAGTGTGGTCATGAAAGTGAAGGAGTTCTTCTATTACAGGTGAAGCTGCATCTTGGAACCCTAGTTGCGAGGGATGAGCCATAATTTAAGACACGCGGGGCTTTAACCCACAATTCTACCTTGACAAAGTAATGTAATATATTTTACTAGCGTCTTATAAAGAAAGTGGCAGAACGGCTATGTGGTTGGCTTGAAACCAGTTTATGGGGGTTCGATTCCCTCCTTTCTCGGGGTCTAAGAATTGTGTTGAATCTGTACAAAGGCAGGCTCTTCGAATGTGTGGTAGGGCGGGGGGCAGCCGTGGAGTCATTCAACATTAGTTGCTGTTATCTCAACAGATAAAACTTCACGCTTGGCTGCGAATGCTTCTCAAATAATAAACAGGAATATGATTACTGCTACTAGGGAAATTAAAGATCCAATAGAAGATACTGTATTTCAAAGAGTATACGCGTCTGGATAGTCGGAGTACCGCCGAGGCATGCCTGCTAAACCAAGGAAGTGCTGTGGGAAAAAGGTTAAATTTACACCAACAAACATGATTCCGAAGTGAATCTTAGTTCATGTGCTATGTAAGGTATAACCTGAAAACAGGGGAAATCAGTGAACGAATGCAGCAATGATCGCAAATACAGCTCCTATTGACAGAACGTAGTGGAAGTGAGCAACCACATAGTAAGTATCATGAAGTACGATGTCTAAGGATGAGTTGGCTAATACGATACCTGTAAGGCCCCCTACTGTAAATAGAAAGATAAAACCTAATGCTCAGAGTAAGGGGGTTTCCCATTTAATTGAACCCCCATGAAGAGTTGCCAGTCAACTAAATACTTTTACCCCTGTAGGGATAGCAATAATTATAGTAGCGGATGTAAAGTAGGCTCGAGTATCGACATCCATTCCTACTGTAAACATATGGTGGGCTCAAACGATGAAGCCAAGGAGGCCAATTGCTATTATTGCTCATACTATTCCTATATACCCGAATGGTTCTTTTTTGCCTGAATAATACGCTACAATATGTGAAATTATTCCGAAGCCAGGTAAAATTAAAATATAGACTTCAGGGTGGCCAAAGAATCAAAAGAGGTGTTGATAAAGAATAGGATCCCCTCCCCCGGCTGGGTCAAAGAAGGTGGTGTTCAAGTTTCGGTCAGTAAGTAGTATCGTAATACCTGCGGCAAGGACTGGGAGGGAAAGGAGAAGAAGGACAGCAGTAATTAAAACAGCCCACACGAATAAGGGAGTTTGGTATTGAGAAATGGCCGGGGGTTTTATATTAATAATAGTGGTAATAAAATTAATAGCGCCTAAAATCGATGAAATACCAGCTAAGTGTAAAGAAAAGATGGTTAAGTCTACTGAAGCCCCTGCGTGGGCCAAGTTTCCTGCCAGGGGAGGATATACAGTTCAACCGGTTCCTGCCCCCGCTTCAACTCCTGAAGAAGCTAAAAGTAATAAAAATGAGGGGGGGAGTAGTCAAAAACTTATATTGTTTATTCGAGGGAATGCTATATCTGGGGCGCCGATCATAAGCGGAATTAGTCAATTCCCGAAACCCCCAATTATGATTGGTATAACCATAAAGAAGATTATTACAAAGGCATGGGCTGTAACAATTACATTATAAATTTGGTCGTCCCCCAGGAGGGAACCTGGCTGGCTTAATTCAGCCCGAATAAGGAGGCTGAGTGCTGTCCCTACTATTCCGGCTCAGGCACCAAATACTAAATAAAGGGTGCCGATATCTTTGTGATTGGTTGAGAAAAATCAACGTGTAATTACCACAGGTAAGATGGCTGAGAATCAAGCGGTGGATTGTAGCTCCATAGACAGAGGTTTAAATCCTCTTCTTACCAGCAGCTCTGAGGTGTTTCCATGCCAGATTGCAAATCTGGAGAAGCAGTTTGATCTCTGCCGGGGCTTTTCTCCGCCTATTTTGCTCAGGCTAGGCGGAGAAAAGTTAGATGGATGCTCGCTGGCTTGGGCACTTAGCTGTTAACTAAGAGTTTGTAGGATCGAGGCCTACTCATCTAGAAAGGCTTTAGCTTAATTAAAGTGTCTGTTTTGCATACAGAAGATGTGGGTTAGTGTCCCGTAAGTCTTAGGACAGAGGCTGGGAGATTTTCACTCCCGCTTAGGGCTTTGAAGGCTCTTGGTCTGGATTCTATCCTAAGCCTCTAAAATGTAAGGAGAGCAATTGTGGCGGGGGTTAAAGGAAGAAGACAAATGGTAATTGAAGTGGTGAAAGCCAGAGGAAGGGTGTGTTGGTTTGAGGAAAGTCGCCAAGGAAGGGTATTAATGAGGATGTTAGGAGTTATGGTTAGAGTCATTGCATAGGAAATCCGGAGGTAAAAGTATAAACTCAGGAGTGCTGAAAGTGCAGCTAGGGTTGCTAAAGGGGCTAATTCTTGTTTAGCTAATTCTTGAAGAATTAGTCATTTGGGTATGAAGCCAGAGAGTGGGGGGAGTCCACCCAGGGACAGCAGGACTAGGGGAAGTACAGAGGAGATGACAGGGGTTTTTGATCATGATGATGCCAATGAATTAATGCTGGAGGCATTATTAACCTTAAAGGAAATAAATAGTGAGAAGGTCATAATAAAATACAGAAGGAGGGTCAATAGGGTCAGGGGTGGTAAAAACTGGAGAATGAGAATTATTCAGCCCAAGTGTGCGATTGAAGAGTAAGCTAAGATCTTACGTAGTTGATTTTGGTTTAAGCCTCCTCAACCCCCGACTAGGGTTGAAGCCAGGCCTAATGTAAGAAGAAGGGCTGTGTTAGGGTTATTAATTTGAAGTAAGAGGCAGAAAGGTGCCAATTTTTGTCATGTGGAGAGGATCAAACCTGTAGTTAAATCAAGGCCTTGAAGAACCTCAGGTATTCAGGCATGAAGTGGGGCCAAACCAATTTTTAGTGCTAGGGCTATAGTAATGAGAGTGGTAGGTAGAGGCTCATTTATTAATTCTAAGCCTCATTGTCCTGTGATCCAGGCATTGGTAATACTAGCAAAAAGTAGTATGGCTGCGGCGGTGGCTTGTGTGAGGAAGTACTTGGTGGTGGCTTCTACGGCACGGGGGTGGTGGGATTGACATATAAGGGGGAGGATAGCGAGTGTATTGATCTCCAGGCCTATTCAAGCAAGGAGTCAATGGGAGCTGGCGAAAGTAATTGTTGTCCCGAGGCCCAAGCCAAAGAGGAAAACAGTTAAAATATAAGGATTCATTAGTAAAGGAAGGGGTTTAACCAACATGTTCGGGGTATGGGCCCGAAAGCTTTTTTAGCTGACTTTACTAGAAAATGGTGTAGTGGAAGCACCAAGAGTTTTGATCTCTTCGGGGAGGGTTCAAGTCCCTTTTTTCTAAGGAGGCGGAGGGACTTTAACCCTCATTGTTCACTCTATCAAAGTGGTCCTTTAATTCAGGCACGGCTCCTTGGGTTAAAGTTGAGGGGGTAAGCCTGAGAAGGAAATGGGGAGAGATAGGTGTCAAATTACTAAGGCCAGGGTAATGGGCAAAAAATTTTTTCAAATGAGATGCATGAGTTGATCGTATCGAAATCGAGGGTATGAGGCCCGTACCCAGAGAAACACTACTGAAAGTATAGTGGCTTTAATTATTAAGGTTGCAGATGTTATTTCAGGGAGAAGGTGAGAGAGGGATGATCCTAAGAAGAGAATGGTGGAAAGTGTATTTATAAGGAGGATGTTGGCGTATTCTGCTAGGAAAAAAAGGGCAAAAGGCCCTCCTGCATATTCTACATTAAACCCGGATACTAGTTCAGACTCCCCTTCAGTCAGGTCAAATGGGGCGCGGTTTGTTTCCGCTAGGGTAGAGACAAACCATATAGCGGAAAGCGGTCAAGCTGGCAAAATTAACCATGCAGTTTCTTGTGCGGTGCTAAAAGTCTGTAGAGTAAAACCTCCTGTAAAAATAATAGTACAAAGAAGGATTAAGCCTAGGCTGACTTCATAAGAAATGGTTTGTGCTACGGCTCGTAGGGCCCCAATAAGTGCGTATTTTGAGTTGGAAGCTCACCCAGAACCTAAAATAGAATATACTGCCAGGCTAGATAATGCCAGAATAAATAAAATACCAAGGTTTAAGTCTGCGATAGGGAAAGGAAGGGGGATGGGAGTTCATAAGGTCAGGGCAAGGGTAAAGGCTAAAATAGGGGTAAAAATAAATAGGAAGGGGGAGGCGGTGGAAGGGGAAATAGGTTCTTTAGTAAGTAATTTAAGTCCGTCAGCAAACGGTTGGAGGACACCATAAGGTCCTACTACATTAGGGCCTTTACGTAGTTGCATATAACCCAATACCTTGCGCTCAACGAGGGTGAGTAACGCTACTGCTAATATAACGAAAACAATGAGGACAAGGGGATTAATAATGGAGAATACGAGGGTGAGGGACATAGTTAAGGAGAGGACTTGAACCTCTGTTGAAAGGGCTTAGGCCTTTTGCAATTTCCGGGCTCTGCCACCCTAACACGCTAATTATTTTTAGCTAAAAAATATACCCTTTTATCTATTTTAGTTGCCTTCAGCAGATAAGGGTAGGGCGTGCTTGTAGCATTGGCCCCCTTTCTTCGGTCCTTTCGTACTAGAAGAAAATATTTCATAGATAGAAACTGACCTGGATTACTCCGGTCTGAACTCAGATCACGTAGGACTTTAATCGTTGAACAAACGAACCCTAAACAGCGGCTGCACCATTAGGATGTCCTGATCCAACATCGAGGTCGTAAACCCCCTCGTCGATAGGGACTCTAAGAGGGGATTGCGCTGTTATCCCTAGGGTAACTCGGTTCGTTGATCGGCACTGCCGGATCATTAAGGTCAGATGTTCTGTTACTTAGAGCTGTAGCTCTTGGTTTTAAAAGATTGTGCTTTTATTCCGCGCGGGGGTTTGGTTTTTTCCCGCGGTCGCCCCAACCAAAGACATTGCGGCAGAATTCAATTTGTTTTAATTGTTTTAAATCAATACTTTAACATGATATGCCCTTGTGTCTGAAGCTCCATAGGGTCTTCTCGTCTTATGTATTTATTCCCGCTTCTGCACGGGAAGATCAATTTCATTGACTTAGGGAAGGAGACAGTTTAGCCCTCGTTTAGCCATTCATACAGGTCTTCATTTAAAAGACAAGTGATTGCGCTACCTTTGCACGGTCAAGATACCGCGGCCGTTAAATATTATCACAGGGCAGGCAGGACCTCTTATGTAGTTAATTCAAGAGGCGATGTTTTTGGTAAACAGGCGAGGCTTAATTGGGTATTTGCCGAGTTCCTTCTTCCCCTTTTAGTCTTTCCAAGTTTGTACACCAGTGTGGGGTTAACGGTTAATAAATAGAGATATTTCCTGTTTTCTGTTTTAGCTCTAATTCCCTCTTTGGTTGGGGCCGTTAATGTTCGGTGGTCTGTCCGTTCCGATTTACACTTATGCATGGAGAGAAACAAGTTCTCTTATTACTCATATTAGCATAATCTTTCCTATAGAAAATAGGAGGGCCTGGTAAATTCTAGCGGCTTATAATTTATTGTTGATATAATTAGTTTAAGTTATGTTTGAGCTTTAACGCTATCTCTCAGGGTGGCTGCTTTTAGGCCCACCTAAGCATGAACTTTATGATTTATAATTATTATCCAGCTAAAAAAGTTGTATCTTGGTTCAAAAGGGCTGTCCCCCTTTTGACTAACTCTCAGTGTCTTCTCAGAACCTAAAATTAGGGTGTCCACTTTTGGTGTAAGAAGATAAGAGGCTAAACTTATATTTAGTTCTCAGGCAACCAGCTATAACTAGGCTCGGTAGGCTTATCACCTCTACTCAAGGATCTTCCCACTCTTTTGCCACAGAGACGGGTGTGCCCTAATATTAGGCTGTCCTGGAGTAGCTCGTCTAGTTTCGGGATATCAAACTAAAATGCTTTTTGCTTGAGTAAACTTGCTAAATCATGATGCAAAAGGTACGAGAATTAATCTCTGCTTTTCTGTGCTTGACTGGGTTGTTTCATTTCTCTTTCAGCATTCCCTTACGGTACTTTATCTATAGCGCTCGCGTATTTCCTGTTCTGTCGCACGTACTAGGGAGGAAAAATGATTTAATTAATTGAATAAAGGAATTAGGGGTTATTGATAAGGATTGTTGAATTTAGGGTTGGAGGCGAGCTGTTGGGCTTCAGGGCGACTCGATTTGCACGGGTGACTTCTCAGTGTAAAGGAGATGCTTTTCTGTCTTAGCTACGCTCTGATTTTTCCAAGTGCACCTTCCGGTACACTTACCATGTTACGACTTGCCTCCCCTTTGCTTTATTTAGTTCATTAAAAATCTTATATTTAAGCCTGGGGAGAGTGACGGGCGGTGTGTGCGCGCTTCAGGGCCGTATTCAGTGAAACACTCTATTTTTCACTTACTACTAAATCCTCCTTCATACACTGTTTCATAGTGTAATCCGTATTTCCTTAAGCAGAAAATGTAGCCCATTTCTTTCCCTCTCATATGCTACACCTTGACCTGGCGTTTTGGGTTTTACCAATTAGGCTCACTATTATACCTTCACAGGGTGGGCTGACGACGGCGGTATATAGGCGGAAATAACCAGAGGGGGTGAGGTTTAACGGGGGTTATCGGTTCTAGAACAGGCTCCTCTAGGTGGATCTAAAGCACCGCCAAGTCCTTTGGGTTTTAAGCTTATGCTCGTAGTACCCGGGCGGATAATATTGTAAATTTTTTATCAAAGTTTATGGCTGTGCATAATGGGGTATCTAATCCCAGTTTGTTTCACAGCTTTCGTGGGGTCAGGATATTTAAAGTTACTTTCGCGTTTGGACTTCATGCTCTCGGGTGCGTATAACAGCCATGAGAGAGTTCGACTTTAGTCTGATAGTTCCTTAACCACGCTTTACGCCGAAGGCTATCAACTCGAGCCTCTCGTTTAACCGCGGTGGCTGGCACGAGTTTTAACCGGCTCTGTTAGCTTTAACTAAGTCAAGTTTTCACTTATGGCTTAATATTTATTACTGCTGAATTCCCTTAGGGGTGTGGCTAAGCAAGGTGTCATGGGCCAAGTTTATTGTGCCTGATACCAGCTCCTTGTTTCCTGAAGAGGAGACTGAGGGCATTCTCACAGGAGTGCGGATACTTGCATGTATAAATACTGCTAAAGCTGATAGTAAAGTCAGGACCAAGCCTTTGTGCTTGCGGAGCTTTCTAGGGCTCATCTTAACATCTTCAGTGTTATGCTTTAATTAAGCTACGTTAGC